TTTCAAAAGTGGAAACTTAGGAAAGTGCTTTCTAAACATATGTATAAAAAGAACAGATTTCCTTTAGCTCCTCCATGCCTACTATAACTAGTTATTTCGGTTTTTTACTAGCGGCTTTAACTCTAACCTCGGCTCTATTTATTGGTCTGAGTAAGATAGGACTTATTTGAAATTAATTGAATGAATAATTCATAAAAAGAAATCCTTCTGTGGTATTCCATATATTTGGTAGTTCCTTACCGTGTTAATTACCAATTATTGGGAATTGAGATTCCTAAGCAATACGAATTAATAGTAATCTTTCGGGATAGATATTACCTCCCCTTTTCCCTTTTCAAATAAATTAAATTGAAATGATTGAAGTTTTTCTATTTGGAATTGTCTTAGGTCTAATTCCTATTACTTTGGCTGGATTATTCGTAACCGCATATTTACAATACAGGCGTGGTGATCAGTTGGACCTTTGATTAATATTAATTCACATCTCTTTTTTTAACTGACCTCCTCCTTTCTTTAATTCAATTTTTTTGGGGGGGGGTCAAAGGTCAAATTCAGATTGCTGTATTTCAGTTCAGTGGAATTTTCGATCTAACAAGACAAGAGCAGAATCACGCTCTGTAGGATTTGAACCTACGACATTGGGTTTTGGAGACCCACGTTCTACCGAACTGAACTAAGAGCGCTTTCTTACCACAACGGAAAAGACTGTAAAGAAGGGGATTCTTTTTTTTATATAGTATAGAACCCCCCAAAAAATTTCAACCCCAATAAATACTTCTTGCATATGTATACTATCATAAAATTGAAAATTATGTATTATGTATGTCCAAATTGAATCGCTCTAAAATGTATCTCCGGTTACTGCTTCGAGGAGCAATAATAGGTAGGGATGACAGGATTTGAACCCGTGACATTTTGTACCCAAAACAAACGCGCTACCAAGCTGCGCTACATCCCTTTCAACTGGTCTACAGTATCATTGTAGAAAATCCCCGTCTTGTTTTCCACATCCTTATTTTATTTCCATTTCCTTCCTTTCTATGCAAAATGGATCTTGCCATTTCTTCCTCTTGGTCTCATATCATATAACATATAATAATAAATTAATATTTTTCTCGGGAATTCTCAGGCGCAAAGGGACCCGTTTTTTTGCTTTAAGAAAAAGAAAATCTTCTCTACCGAATCATTGCACATGTCAAGTTGAATTGGGGATTCCACACACAAATACAAGTGGTCTTTAACTACATATACATCTCTTACCATAATGTATTACAATATGGAATATAAAAAAAAGCAGGAGGATTCTCAATGCGAGATTTTAAAACATATCTTTCCGTGGCACCGGTACTAAGTACTCTCTGGTTCGGGTCTTTAGCAGGTTTATTGATAGAAATCAATCGTTTCTTCCCAGATGCGTTGACATTCCCTTTTTTTTCATTCTAGTTATTGATATGGAAAGGGGTGAAGAAGATTAGAGATAGAGTCAAATATTTGTGACTAATCTCTCTTTCCCGTCTTTTTTTTTCGAATTAGATAGATTGAATACGGGGGTAAAGAGAAAGAAAAAAGTGGATTCAACCTCAGTTAAATTCGGGTTAAGGCTCCAATTAAATTAAGAATCAAATTAATAATAGAGTTAAAAGAAAACAAAAGGGAAATGTGACTAGAATAAGAGTATCATGCAATACAAGATACTTAAATGAAATACTGTACTGCGCTTAGAAATCGCTTTCGAAATTGTTGTATTACTTATTATTTACTATATTAATTGCAACAAAATCTTTATTTCATAATTTGATTTTGAGTTGTTAGCCACTTCTATTTTTTCGTCCCTTTTCCTTTCTTCTTATTTGCGTCGGATCGGAAAATAGAAACGTTGGGTGAATCAAAAACCCAAAGGAGGTTCATGGCCAAGGGTAAAGACGTTCGAGTAAGGGTTATTTTGGAATGTACCGGTTGTGTTCGAAACGGTGTTAATAAGGAATCAACGGGTATTTCCAGATATATTACTCAAAAGAATCGACACAATACACCTAGTCGATTGGAATTGAGAAAATTCTGTCCGTATTGTTTCAAACATACAATTCATGGGGAGATAAAGAAATAGATATAGATCAAACCGAGTGCTTGGGTGTCACCCTTTCAAGGAACATGAAAAAAATTTAGATATATATTTCTATTATTTCATATATTGAAATAAAAACAACTAAATAAATATAGACAAACCCAATCCTATGAATTTCTTCTATAATTTTTTTTTGATTTGATCGAAATAGTATTTTAGGGATAAGGAATAAACAAATTATGGATAAATCCAAGCGACTCTTTCTTAAATCCAAGCGATCTTTTCGTAGGCGTTTGCCCCCGATCCAATCGGGGGATCGAATTGATTATAGAAACATGAGTTTAATTAGTCGATTTATTAGTGAACAAGGCAAAATATTATCTAGACGGGTGAATAGATTAACCTTAAAAGAACAACGATTAATTACTATTGCTATAAAACAAGCTCGTATTTTATCTTCGTTACCTTTTCTTAATAATGAGAAACAATTTGAAAGAAGGGAGTCAACCACCAGAACTCCTGGTTTTAGGAACAGAAAAAAATAGGCTTACTTTTCAATTGAATCAAAATTCTAATCCGAACTCAAAAACAGATGGACGTTTTGTTCAAAAAATCCGAGAATCATTCGTGTCGTAAGAAAAAAAAAGAATCGGGTAAGAGGAATAAATTTTTTTATCGGGCGTGTTCGCTCATTTTGACGACTTTATCATATTATCAGATTTTATCATACTAATTTCTACTCTACCTTCCCGGAGTTCATTCTCCAGAGAATTCCATTTCAAAGGGTTTGGCGGATTCCTTCCAATCCCCTTATTTTATGATCTCGTTGGAAAGCATATAAAGACAATTCCTATTTGATATAGCTATTTGTGCAAGGATTTTACGATTAAGAAGCAACTGCCCCTTATACAGATTGTGTATTAATCTACTATAAATATAGGATGCCCCCGCCCCGCGAATTACTGCATTTATTCGAGTGATCCACAAACGACGAAAATCCCTTTTTTTCCTATCTCTATCACGATGCGCCGAAACCAAAGCTCTTATTTTCTGTTGAATAATTGTTCGAGTAAGCCTTGAATGAGCCCCGCGAAAACTTGATGCAAATAAACGCATTTTTGTTCTACGTCTCCGAGCTATATATCCTCGTCTAATTCTGGTCATTGAGTAAATGAAACTTTAATGAATAACTAATTGATTTCCTTTCTTTCAGTTATTCTTTTCCCCCTTCCTAGTCTATTAATAACAAAACGGATTCTTCCAATTTATAAAATAAAAATTCCAATGGCTTTTGCTACTATAACCTTCCCTACCACGCTTTTTTCCTTTTTTCTAGGCATTGGAAAAATAAAAATAGAAATAGCTAAAGAAATTGTGGGTTTCATCGTCTCTATGGTTACTTCTTAAACGGTGAGGTCTTCTCTATACACCGGAGCCCTTTCCTTCATTTTATTGGTAACTTGTACAGTTACCACTCTTTGGCTCTACCCATGAATTTTCCAGTAATGGGTCTTTCATAATGAGATATACCTTATACAGTAACGGTATTTAATTATGAAGATTGGTTGGGTAGCTGACCTTGTGAGTCCGTTCTTCTAAACATAATATTTCTACTTTTTTAAATAGGATTTCCCCCGCTTAATGGGTAACTATTTGTTACCAATGGGGAATTTTTTCTCATCTTAAATTGAAAATCCAGGTGATTTAATTTGCACCAATTGAAACCATAAATTACAATAGAAAGATACGATAGATCCATCTTTTTTAGATAGTGAATGGAGTTCTTCCATTCTATCCGATTCACCGGTACTGATCATTGATACTGGAAAAATTGTTTTTTCTTTTGTTTTGTCTCAGCCCATGATTTAAACGAGTCGCACATACACCCTCGTACATGTTCCTCGACGCTGAGGGCATCCCCCAAGAGCGGGGGATTTCGTGACGTTTCTGATTGGCTGTCTTGGGTTTCTAATAAGTTGTTTAATAGTTGGCATGCTGAATTATACATTATGGGCTGGTTTAGATTGATCCTAACCGGATGATTATGAATTTATTCGATTTCAATATATTAATAGAATATTAAACCCTTAATTAAGTAATTAAGAAGTAAGAAGATAAAATCTTAAATCGTATATTTGCACGAAATCACTGCTATTTTTTATCCAACCGCTACAAAATCAACAATTCCATGAGCTTGGGCTTCTGTTGCTGACATAAAAGTATCCCTTTCCATGTCTTCGGATACAGCCCATAAGGGCTTGCCTGTTCTTTGTACATAAACCCTTGTAAGGATTTCGCGCAGTTTCAGTAGTTCTTCCGCTTCCAGGATAAGTTCGGACGTTTGTGCCTCATAAAAACCGGCAGCAGGTTGATGGATCATTACCCTGATCATATAATATAACACAATCAAAGGTTCCTGTATCTCGCACGAGGAGGCAAGGCGAAGAGATAAAGAATAAAATAAGAAAAAGATAGAATTGAACAACCGTACGGGCATTTTTTTCACATTGCATACGGCTCCACAATGGAATTTTTTTACCTTTCATCGAAGAAAGAGAAAATGTGGGATCTATTATACCCAGATCGGTAAATGATCCAATTACCACCCTTCTTTTTTTTTCGGAGGAGTTCAAAAATACTATGATGGCCCCGTTGCTTTAATATATTTATTTCGTCTGTGATTCAGCAATCCCAAAGTTTCTTTTTTTTTTTATTTTCGTACTCTTTCATAACATAAAGGTTGTTAATAACCTGCCGGTGTGAAAAAAGTTTGTGACGCTGAAATCGACCTACGATAGGTAAGATAAAATCGGAAATACCCTTCCTTTATCTCATACTACTCTTTCGATACATAATCGAATATTTTGAAAAAAAATAAAAAATTTGCATATCGAATTCGAAGTGCCATGCTAATATTACTTAATATTAATAATTCATATGGCGAAGGCATAGTCTTCTTTTTTCTCTTAAATAAAAAACCCATTGGCGCCAAGCGTGAGGGAATGCTAGACGTTTGGTAATTGCTCCTCCGACCAGGATAAAAGACCCCATTGAGGCGGCTAATCCCATGCATATTGTCTGTATATCTGGTCGCACAAATTGCATAGTATCATAAATGGCTATTCCAGGTATTACCCATCCGCCGGGAGAGTTTATAAGCAAATACAGATCCTTGGTCTCACTCTCCGAACTGAGATATACAAAAAGACCAATAAGTTGATTCGAAACATTGCTATCAATCGCTTGGCCTAAAAAAATTAATCTTTCTCGATAAAGTCGGTTGATTCGGATAAAATTGTATCCCTTAGGAGCCGTACGGGCACCTTTTGATGCATACGGTTCAACAAAACTAAAACTTGCGAAAAAAAATCAATGTGTAGCTTCCAGCCCTCTTTCTTTTTTTATAGCGGACTCCTTCTAATAAAGGAAGGGGCTTCTCTTTCATTTTTGAAGAACGATGCGTTTGGCCGGTTTTCCTATAATATTAGAATATAAAAAACAGTTTTATCGCACTAACCTTTCATTGATGTATTTTTTCATCGAGATCCAATCCAAAAATCACGATGCCATTTTCTTGTTCCTGAATGGGCTTCTTCCATTTTTTTAGGTTTATGTTCTACTCCGAGTAAGGATCCGCCCGATTTTGATTTGCACATATAGGACAAATGACCCCAATACCACGTCTTTGTTTTTTTTTTTTCATTTTTTCTCAATTTTGCAATTCATTTCTTTTATGTCTTCCGCCAAATATTTGACGTATCCATTATATTTATTATTCGATTGATTAACTGTTTGGGATCAGTGCTATTTAATAATTTCTTTCTAAATAGAATTGTTTAGGATATCTATAAGTCCTAATAATAGATATATTACCAATTGGGTTTTTCTAAACGGAGCCTGGATACTTAATTTTATTGGTCCAGCCAAGTCGACCATAAATTATTTGAATTGCTAATATTAATCTGGATACCTCTTCACAAAACGGATCGAATTGCATTTCATTGCACTTCACGTTACAAATTTTTGATGATTCAATCGCTTTTTTTGGGGGCGAAAGAGAGGATATCTCGATCGGGGGAGAGAATGGGGAAATCCCATATGACCCAATATATCTGACAGGGCGCACTATATGTCAATCCAAGTTGGATTTCGCTCTCCGGGAGTTCGAAAAGGAACTTTTGGAACACCAATAGGCATAAACTGAAAGAAAAAAGAATTAAGTACTCTATTTCACTTTGATGTGGAAACGTAATAATGGTTTTATTATTTTAATAATATTCGCTTTATCGTCATATTTTCTACATAGATAAAATAGGTTCATAAAATAAAGGAAAACAAAGAAAATTTTTACGAATAGGTACTTTGAATGATGACGAAATATGGATGCATGCGCTCTTCGAAAAGGGAATAAACCCCCATTGCGTATTGGTACTTATCGAGTATAGAATAGATCTGCTTCTCTTTTTTCCTATGAACCAAATTGTTCCATTTTTACTAAAAGAATAGAACAAATAGTAACCCTTTTTCCGAGATAATCCACTGAAAAAAAAGGGGGTCCATAGCATAGTTTTTTCAATGCAATAAAGTTACATAGTGTCTATTTTTTGTTGATAAAGGGGTATTACCATGGGTTTGCCTTGGTATCGTGTTCATACTGTCGTATTGAATGATCCCGGTCGTTTGCTTTCTGTTCATATAATGCATACAGCTCTGGTTGCTGGTTGGGCCGGTTCAATGGCTCTATATGAATTAGCAGTTTTTGATCCCTCCGACCCTGTTCTCGATCCAATGTGGAGACAAGGTATGTTCGTTATACCCTTCATGACTCGTTTAGGAATAACCAATTCATGGGGCGGTTGGAGTATTACAGGAGGGACGATAACGAATCCGGGGGTTTGGAGTTACGAAGGTGTAGCCGGGGCGCATATTGTGTTCTCTGGCTTGTGCTTCTTGGCAGCTATCTGGCATTGGGTGTATTGGGATCTAGAAATATTTGGTGATGAACGCACAGGAAAACCTTCTTTGGATTTGCCTAAGATCTTTGGAATTCATTTATTTCTCTCAGGAGTGGCTTGCTTTGGCTTTGGCGCATTTCATGTAACAGGATTGTATGGTCCTGGAATATGGGTGTCCGACCCATATGGACTAACTGGAAAGGTACAATCAGTAAATCCCGCGTGGGGTGTGGAAGGTTTTGATCCCTTTGTTCCAGGAGGAATAGCCTCTCATCATATTGCAGCAGGGACATTGGGCATATTAGCAGGCTTATTCCATCTTAGTGTCCGCCCGCCCCAACGTCTATATAAAGGATTACGTATGGGCAATATTGAAACCGTTCTTTCCAGCAGTATCGCTGCTGTCTTTTTTGCAGCTTTTGTTGTTGCTGGAACTATGTGGTACGGTTCAGCAACTACTCCTATCGAATTATTTGGTCCCACCCGTTATCAATGGGATCAGGGATACTTTCAGCAAGAAATATATCGAAGAGTTAGCGCTGGACTAGCCGAAAATCAAAGTTTATCAGAGGCTTGGTCTAAAATTCCTGAAAAATTAACTTTTTATGATTACATCGGAAATAATCCAGCGAAAGGGGGATTATTCAGAGCGGGTTCAATGGATAACGGAGATGGAATAGCTGTCGGGTGGTTAGGACATCCTATCTTTAGAGATAAAGAAGGGCGTGAACTTTTTGTACGTCGCATGCCTACTTTTTTTGAAACATTTCCAGTTGTTTTGGTAGACGGAGATGGAATTGTTAGAGCCGATGTTCCCTTTAGAAGGGCAGAATCGAAGTATAGTGTCGAACAAGTAGGCGTAACCGTTGAGTTCTATGGTGGCGAACTGAACGGAGTGAGTTATAGTGATCCTGCGACTGTGAAAAAATATGCTAGACGTGCCCAATTGGGTGAAATTTTTGAATTAGATCGTGCTACTTTGAAATCCGATGGTGTTTTTCGTAGCAGTCCAAGAGGTTGGTTTACTTTTGGACATGCTTCCTTTGCTCTGCTCTTCTTCTTCGGGCACATTTGGCATGGTGCTAGAACCTTATTCAGAGATGTTTTTGCTGGTATTGACCCAGATTTGGATGCTCAAGTGGAATTTGGAGCATTCCAAAAACTTGGAGATCCAACTACAAGAAGACAAGTAGTCTGATGCAGCATTGCTCTGTTATTTTTCGCTTCTCACTTCTATTTTCTCTTTGTGATTTTACATAGGATACTGAAAAAGTCTGGATTTAAATCTCCGCCCTTTCGCCTTTTCTTTGATTTTTTTTTTCTTTAATCGGGGAGATGATCCCCAATAAACAGGTATGGAAGCTATAATTGTAAACCGCGATCAAATTTATGGAAGCATTGGTTTATACATTCCTCTTAGTCTCGACTCTAGGGATCATTTTTTTCGCTATCTTTTTTCGCGAACCACCTAAAGTTCCAACTAAAAAATGAAATGATTTTTCATTATCTGAATTGAAGTAATGAGCCTCCCAATATTGGGAGGCTCATTACTTCAACTAGTCCCCGTGCTCTTCGAACGGGTCTCTTAGTTGTTGAGAGGGTTGCCCAAAAGCAGTATATAAGGCGTACCCAGTAAAACTGACAAGTAATCCAGATATAGAGATGGCGACTAGGGTTGCTGTTTCCATTATTATATAATTTCAAGACCACAATGGATCTATGATAAGATTGTTTATTTACAACGGAATGGTATACAAAGTCAACAGATCTCAATGAATACAAAATAGGATTTATGGCTGCACAAACTGTTGAGGGTAGTTCTAGATCTGGTCCAAGACGGACGTCTGTAGGGGCTTTATTAAAACCATTGAATTCGGAATATGGTAAAGTAGCTCCTGGATGGGGAACTACTCCTTTGATGGGTGTCGCAATGGCTCTATTTGCGGTATTCCTATCTATTATTTTGGAGATTTATAATTCTTCCGTTTTACTGGACGGAATTTCACTGAATTAGATTTATAAGAACCCTAGCTTTTAAATAAAAATACAAAAAACGATGCATTTAGGCCTCGGCTTTTTATTTTAGCTTATTCTTTTTTGGTAGTTCGATCGCGAAATTTTTGTGTTTCTGTATTTCCGGAATATGAGTGTGTGACTTGTTATAATTGATCCTATTGAGAGTACAGAGAGTGGGTCTGTCGTCTTGATAGAGACGGTTTTACCCCGTCGGATATTCATTCTAGTATCTGGAGCACGGAATATATGAAATATATCACGAAGTATTTGAACTATGATTCATACTTAATATTCAGACCTCGTGGCCGGATTCCTCAAATTTTTCCAAAGAAAAAAGTTTTAAATTGAAAGAGTTTTCTTCTTTCAAATTCCCATTTCTGCTTTGATTTTGCTCAAAGAACAAACTTTTCTTTCTAGTTTTAGTCATTATATCGATTCTACTCGTTGAATAAATGATGATCCAATGGTTCTTACTCAGGGAATCCTTGACTTAGCTTGAAGGTTTTATTGAATCATCGTGGTTCTAGTATGAATTTAAGGTTTCAATTGATTCCTAGGGTCTTAACAAGAAAATTCCTATCAATAATAAAGAAAACAAAAGTAAAGCTACATTACATACAAATTAAAATAACAAATGAAAGAAAAAAATAGGGAAATAGAAGATTCAAGAGGCCTGGAACGATCAACAGAAAGACAAGTGAGCCTACTTGATTTTTTGACATTCTAATTATAACAAAAAAAGAGCTTTCTTACTTTTACTCTTTCGTATTTTTAGCGAAAATTGAATCAAAAGATTAAGAAGTTTCCAATTTTCTATTCCATACCTCTTTTAACCTGTTTTTGGTTTTTTTTGTTTGAGCTGTACGAGATGAAATTCTCATATACGGTTCTCAGAGGGGGAGTCCCCTTGGTTTACCTATCTCAATAAAGTCTACGATTGGTTCGAAGAGCGTCTCGAGATTCAGGCGATTGCAGATGATATAACTAGTAAATACGTTCCTCCTCATGTCAACATATTTTATTGTCTAGGAGGAATTACGCTTACTTGTTTTTTAGTACAAGTCGCTACAGGGTTTGCTATGACTTTTTACTACCGTCCGACCGTTACGGAGGCTTTTGCTTCTGTTCAATACATAATGACGGAAGCTAACTTTGGTTGGTTAATCCGATCAGTTCATCGATGGTCAGCAAGTATGATGGTCCTAATGATAATCCTGCACGTATTTCGTGTGTATCTCACTGGTGGTTTTAAAAAACCTCGTGAATTGACTTGGGTTACAGGTGTGGTTCTGGCTGTATTGACCGCATCCTTTGGTGTAACAGGTTATTCTTTACCCTGGGACCAAATTGGGTATTGGGCAGTAAAAATAGTAACAGGCGTACCGGAAGCGATTCCGGTAATAGGATCGCCTTTGGTAGAGTTATTACGTGGAAGTGCTAGTGTGGGACAGTCCACTTTGACGCGTTTTTATAGTTTACACACGTTTGTATTACCTCTTCTTACTGCCGTATTTATGTTAATGCATTTCCTAATGATACGTAAGCAAGGTATTTCTGGTCCTTTATAAAGAATATAGAGAGATTTGTAATCAATCATTTTTTTTATTACTTGGGGGAGGAACAATAATATTTCATTGCTACAAATATGGATTATTGACAAAGAATAAGACATGTATTTTGAAATTTCCCCTCAACTCCACAATATTGTATTATTTATTTGACATGAATGAATAGTTGAAGGGAATTCTCCGAAGAGAAAATGGATTATGGGAGTGTGTGACTTGAACTATTGATTGGGCCGTGCAGAAGTATGCCTTTATCTGCTACATTGAAATTCACAAAAAAATGTGTCTTTATTCCAACCGCCGCCCTATAGAGAGGATAGGCTGGGTTCGCTTGAAGAGAATCTTTTCTATGATCAGACCGAAGCATGCCGTGCATGAATAGGCTCCGTAAAATCCAGTAGAAGTAAAATCCAGTAGAATAAGTGATGTGGCATAATCCCGATTTTTTTTAGTTATTTTACTTACTTAATAGTATGGAAATGCATTCATTTCTTCTGCATCGATCCGTTTTATGATCCTATCGGAGTGAAACAAAGGATCTAAAGAAGAGCAGCGGCTAGACTATATTAGTAACAAGCAAATCCTTTGTACGCGAAAAAAAAAAATATCACTCGATCCATTTTTTTGTGGGGATAGGGGTGAATCGCAAGGGCTGAGACAACCCAGAAAGCTCTTGATTATGATCAATATTGTAAGCCTACTTGGGTATGGAGCATTTACCTGTAAGAACTTAATTCTTTGCAATGGATAGTTGCAACTTCGTAAAATGGAATCCAGAAATAGAATTATTCATATATGTGTGGATATGGCTAAATATAGCTTTTCTAAAATCTATATATATATATAGATTTTTATATGTATCCGTTTAGTTCGGTGGATTCTTGCTCGAGCCGGATGATGAAAAATTATCATGTCCGGTTCTTTGGGGGGATGGATCTATAAGAATTCACCTATCCCAATAACAAAAAAACCTGACTTGAATGATCCTGTATTAAGAGCTAAGTTGGCTAAAGGTATGGGTCATAATTATTACGGAGAACCCGCATGGCCCAACGATCTTTTATATATTTTTCCAGTAGTAATTCTCGGTACTATTGCATGTAATGTAGGCTTAGCGGTTCTCGAACCATCAATGATTGGTGAACCCGCGGATCCGTTTGCAACCCCTTTGGAAATATTACCCGAATGGTATTTCTTTCCCGTATTTCAAATACTTCGTACAGTACCCAACAAACTTTTGGGTGTTCTTTTAATGGTTTCAGTACCCGCGGGATTATTAACAGTACCTTTTTTAGAAAATGTTAATAAATTCCAAAATCCATTTCGCCGCCCAGTAGCGACAACCGTCTTTTTGATTGGTACCGCAGCGGCCTTGTTCTTGGGTATTGGAGCAACATTACCTATTGATAAATCCCTAACTTTAGGTCTTTTTTAACTTGATTCCATTGTAAAATAGAATAATGTGCGTATCTAGGGAGTAGTCGCTTCAGAGTCAAAGTGAATTCTCCCTAGATACCTCTATTCAATTCAATTCCGGTCCGAATGGATAGATTGTGCTAAAGGTGCAAACCCCCTTTTTTTTTTCGATTTTTAAGAAAAAAATGAACTAAATTCAATTCAATTGATTTAAAATTGATTTGATTTTTCTTTTAGGTAAATCAATTGTTAAGTGCTTTTCTATTTCTTTTCTAAAATGCCCAATATCCGTTTTACATCTTCTATGCGAAAATGCTCGATTTTCATAAGGTCTTCTTGACTGTTATTCAAAAGGTCGAATAATGTATGTATATTGGACTTTTTGAGACAATTATAGATCCTGGGAGACAATTCTGATTGGTCAATAAAAATGGATTTCCATGCTATTTCTTTTTTCTTTTTCTTTAGTTTAGCAACCCTATCGTGAAAAGTCAAATAGGGTAAAGAAACCTTGTATTGATTGTTCTCGAAATGTAAGTTTTCTTCTGCCGACTGGAGAAAGGGAATAAATAAATCAATCAAATTCCGGGAGGCTTCATGAAGTGCTTCTTTAGGAGTTAAACCTCCATTTGTCCATATTTCTAGAAAAAGGATCTCTTGTTTTTCATTTCCATTTCCATAAGAATGAATACTATGATTCGCGTTTCGAACAGGCATGAATATAGCATCTATAGGATAACTTCCGTCTTGAAAGTTATTTGGTGTTTTTATATTATATCCTCGATTCCTTTCAATTTGTAATCCAATACAAAAATCAGTTGGTTCCGTTAGGTTAGCTATATGCTGCGTATTATCAACGATTTCCACAGAAGGTGGTAAGAGGATGTCTTGAGCAGTTACATATCCAGGACCTTTGACACAAATAAGCGCGTCACGAGTTCCATATAGATTACTTCTCAATACAATTTCTTTCAAATTCATTAAAATTTCATGTACTGATTCTTGAATACCTACTATGGTAGAATATTCGTGCGGGATTTTCTCAGATTTTGCGCGTGTAATACATGTTCCTTCGATTTCTCCAAGCAAAGCTCTTCGCATCGCAATGCCTATTGTGTCGGCCTGACCTTTCATAAGTGGAGACAGAATAAAGCGTCCATAATAAAGACGCTTACTGTCTGCTCTTGATTCAACACATTTCCACTGTAGTGTCCGAGTAGATACTTTTAATTTCTCTCGAACCATAGTAATATTATTTGTCAGATTTTTGAGTCATTTATTTCTCTTGAAATCTCTTCAATGTTTATTTCTACACTCGCCTTTTTTTAGGGGGTCTGCAGCCATTATGTGGCATAGGGGTTACATCCCTTACGAAACTTAAAAGTATACCACTTCGACGAATAGCGCGTAATGCTGCATCTCTTCCGAGACCCGGACCTTTTATCATGACTTCTGCTCGTTGCATACCTTGATCTGTTACTGCTCGAATAGCATTTCCTGCTGCGGTTTGAGCAGCAAAAGGTGTCCCTCTTCTTGTACCCCTGAATCCACAAGTACCGGCGGAGGACCAAGAAATAACCCGACCCCGTACATCTGTAACTGTCACAATGGTGTTGTTGAAACTTGCTTGAACATGAATAACGCCCTTTGGTATTCGCCGTGCACTTTTACGTGAACCCACACGTCCAGTCCTACGTGAACCGCTTCTTGGTATAGATTTTGCCATATTTTATCATTTCCGAAATATAAGTCAGAGATATATGGATATATCCATTTCATGTCAAAACAGATCTTTTATTTTGATTTGTTCATCGGTTCCTTTAGAGAGTCCCTTTTCGAAGGATTACCCTTGTCTTTGTTTATGTCTCGGGTTGGAACAAATTACTATAATGCGTCCCCTTCTACGGATCAGTCGGCATTTTTCACAAATTTTACGAACGGAGGCTCTTATTTTCATAATTGTTATTCCTTAACTGAATTTCGAATCTACTTTACTGATTGGAAGAAAATAAGTTTCTTGAAATTTTTGAACCGTGAATTGGATCCTCATGAAAGGAATCTTGAAAAACCACCGAACCATTCGAATCTTTGTTGCGGGGTCTAGAAATTCTGCGCCCCCCCCCCCCGTTTGAATCATAACGACTTACTTAAATTTTGATTCTATCTCCTGGTAGTATATGTATAAAAGAGTGTCGGATCCTTCCTGAAACAGAACTTAGAATCTGACTTCATTATTTAAACGAACCCCGAACATACCATTATGAAGTGATTCGGTAATTAAACCTTCATGAATCCATTTTTCTTCTTTTATTCCAGACAAACCCTCCTTGAAGTATCAACTAATGTAGGAAGGCGTGATATTAGACAACTTGGCTTTTTTATTCGTTTTTTTCACAAACAGGAAGTTACAGATACAATTCGGATAGCAGAAAATTTACCATATATAGCACAAAATTTCTCCGCCGATTCCTTCTAGCCGAGCTGCTCGGTCTGTCATTATACCCCGAGAAGTAGAGAGAATTACAATCCCCATCCCGTCTAAAATTCTAGGAATTCGTTGATAGTTAGAATAGATTCGGAGACCAGGTCGACTTATTCGTTTTAAATTTAAAAGAGTTCTATATGGTCCTTTCCTATTCCTTCTATGTCGTAGGGTTAAAACCAAAAAAGATTTGTTATTTTCTACAAGTTTCCTTACGTTTTCGAGAAAACCCTCTTGTAAAAGTATTTTAACAATGTTTTGGGTCATGTTAGTAGATGCTATTCGAACCGTTCCCTTTCGATCCATGTCAGCATTTCGTATAGAAGTTATTATGTCAGCAATAGTGTCCTTACCCATGATAAACTAAAATTATTGTTGCTTCCGAATTTGGATATAATCAGCATGTTCTTTTTTTATAAAAATTATTAAAGAAAATTCTTAAAAGTATATGCGTGAGACATAATCTACTAATTTATCTATTTTATTTAAATACTATCACTATCTCACGGTCTCATATTATAATACCTCAGGCGCTAATGAAACTATTTTAGTAAAATTTAACTGTCTCAATTCCCGGGCGATCGCGCCAAAAACTCGGGTTCCTTTTGGATTTCCTTCTTGATCAATGACAACTGCAGCATTGTCATCATATCGTATTATTATACCGTTATCGCGTTTGAGTTCTTTACAAGTACGTACAATTACAGCTCTAATCACTTCTGATCTTTCTAGAGGCGTATTTGGTACTGCTTCTTTTATCACAGCAACAATAACATCACCAATATGAGCATACCGGCGATTACTAGCTCCTATTATTCGAATACACATCAATTCTCGTGCCCCGCTATTGTCTGCTACATTCAAATGGGTTTGAGGTTGAATCATATCATTTTTTTTTATCTGTTTTTTTAATGTAAAATAAAGCAAAGGACAAAGTAAAAAAAAAAAAAGAAAGAAAACCCTGCAATTGTTTTTTTTATACACAAGACTTCTTTCCTTTGGTTCTACATTTCTATCCAGAAATAATGAATTGAGTTCTTATAGGCATTTTGGACGCCGCTATTGAAATAGCCTTTCGAGCTATATTTTCGGCTACTCCACCCATTTCATAAAGTATTCTACCCGGTTTAACAACAGCTACCCAATATTCTGGGGATCCCTTCCCCGAACCCATACGGGTTTCCGTGGGTCTTACTGTAACCGGTTTGTCTGGAAATATACGTACCCATATTTTTCCGCCACGGCGTACATTTCGTGTCATTGCTCGGCGCCCTGCTTCGATTTGTCTAGATGTAATCCAAGCGGGTTCAAGTGCTTGAAGAGCATATCTACCGAAACAAATATGATTACCTCGATAAGATATTCCTTTCATTCTTCCTCTATGTTGTTTACGGAATCTTGTTCTTTTTGGGTTATAGTTGATGGTTCTTTTTCAATTCCATCTCTACTACAGAACTGGACATGAGAGTTTCTTCTCATCCAGCTCCTCGCGAATGAAACGACTAAAACGGATTTTATCAAGATATACATGTGTTTAATGAATAATATGCTGAATCATAGGATTCTTTGAAATTGCATCTAATTAATCAATTCGTTAATCTATTCCAAATTTGTCTAGCGGGTTTAGATATTATTTAATTAAACATGTATTCTATTTCTAGATAATGTCAATGTCTTTTGTTTTTCCTTTTATCATATGGGATCGACAAAAATGTATCAATCTAATAAAAAAAAACTTTCGCGGGCGAATATTTACTCTTTCCATATCTATTTCAGTTATAGGGTTAGTTCATGACCTCTCAAAATAAAAGAATAAAAGAGGAGGTCCCTGGTTTGTTCCGCCATCCCACCCAATGAATCATTAAGATTCATTTTCAATAGAATCTTCTGCATTCACGGGTTATATCGTTCCCATTGCTTCTCGATTAATGGTTAGGTCTGAATTTTCCGGCGGAGTCCTTTTTTCTTAAGTCAATTTTCTCAGTCTTTATTGGCTCGAGGCTCTTGATTTTTTTGTTCTATAAGCGGATTCATCTAATTATGCATGAATCATTATTGAATTTATGCTTTATTACACTGCGTTTTATGAGATGACTCATCGACCTTACATATTGGAATCATATATCATTGATATTTCCGTTCTCTCTTTCTCTCATCCTTCCACTTATCCGCATACTTTTTTTCTATTTTGCTTTCCGACTTAGAACTTCACAACTCATAATCCGATTGGTTTTTTTATCTTTATGCAAAAAAATATTTCAGTTGCTACAACGATATGTCCAATATATTATATCTTTATCTTGACTGGTTCTTTGGATCCAGATAATGCGAAGCAATGAGTTGGTTATTAGTGCTATAGTTATTAGTTCATACTCTGGGCCCTGGTCCGTTTTTTTGAATCCTAGCCCTAAAAAAAAAACCAACGAGTCACACACTAAGCATAGCAATTATATAAAATGATCAATCGAATTTTTATTGAACCCTTTAGAATTGCAGAATTGCTCTTTTTTTGTTTTGCTTGAACATAAAAAGAATAAAAGGGTTTTTCTTTTTTTGTCCATTACTGGGTATAATGTAAAAACACGTAAAGTCTTATTATTCTTCGTCTACAAATATCCAAATTTTGATTCCTAATACCCCGTATATAGTTCGAACTGTATAGGAACAATAATCGATTTTAGCTCCAATGGTTTGTAGAGGAACCCTACCTTCTCTGATCCATTCGACGCGTGCAATTTCTTTTCCGTCGATACGTCCCGCAATTTGTACTTGAATTCCTTTTGTATTCGCCAGCTCGGTTAATTCAATAGCTTTTTTCATTGCTTTGCGAAAAGAAACTCTATTCTTTAATTGGCCGGCTATAAATTCTGCAAGAATATTAGGGTGTCCATAAGGATTTGCAATTCGTGTAATAGCAATGTTTAGTTTTCGGTTCGCACAATGAAGTTCTTTTTGTACATTCATCTGCAATTCTTCGACTCTCCGCGGTCTATTTTCTATT